GTCCGGCCCGCGAGGTCTTAATATAAAATATGAATCATAGTTAGAATAGTTTGTAATCTATTTCCTATATTCCGCGCGTTCCGGATACTAGAATGAATATCCAACGAGGTAAAACCATCTGTATCAAGATGACAGAACCACTCTCTGTAGTATCCATAGGATCAATTATAACAAGTCACACACTCATATTCCGGAAATACAGAAACAAAGAAATTCCACGGTCGAACTACCCAAAAATAGAATGGGCTAAAAACGACCTAAATGATTCACTTTGTAGTGAAAAGCGATTTAGTAGTTCTTGTGAATCTAATTCATTGAAATTCCATCCAGTAAAATGGAAGAATTATAAATCTCCAAAATAATAGATAGGAATATCGCAAATAGAGCCATTGCAATACCCATCAAAGGAGTAGTTCCCCAACCTGGAGCTACTTTACCATATTCCGAATTCAGTGGTTTCAATAAATCCCCTACAATGGTTCGTCTTGGACCAGATCTAGAACTATTCTCAACGGTTTGTGTAGCCATAAATCCTATTTTGTATTCAGTGAGAGCCGTTGACTTTGTATACCATTATATTGTAAATAAATGATCTTAGCATAGATCCATTGTCATTGTGGTCTTAAAATTATATAATAATGGAAACAGCAACCTTAGTTGCCATCTCTATATCTGGTTTACTTGTAAGTTTTACTGGGTACGCCTTATATACTGCTTTTGGGCAACCCTCTCAACAACTAAGAGATCCATTCGAGGAACACGGAGACTAGTTGAAGTAATGAGCCTCCCAATATTGGGAGGCTCATTACTTCAATCGAGATAATAAAAAATCATTTCATCTTTTTAGTTGGAACTTTAGGTGGTTCCCGAAAAAAGATGGCGAAAAATATTATTCCCAGAGTCGAGACTAAGAGGAATGTATAAACCAATGCTTCCATAGATTCGATTGTGATTTACAATTATAGCTTCCATGCCTGTTTATTTTGGGTCGTCTCCCGGATAACTAAAGAGAAAGAGTCAAAGAAAGGGCAAAGGCAGCGATTCAAATCAAGATTTATCCGGCTCCCTGTCTATGTTAAATCACAAAAATAAAAGTAAGAAATCAATCTTGTATCAGACTACTTGTCGTCTTGTAGTCGGATCCCCAAGTTTTTGGAATGTTCCAAATTCTACTTGAGCATCCAAATCTGGGTCAATACCGGCAAAAACATCTCGGAACAAGGTTCTAGCGCCATGCCAAATATGTCCGAAAAAGAAGAGCAGAGCAAATGAAGCATGGCCAAAAGTAAACCAACCCCTTGGACTGCTACGAAAAACACCATCGGATTTCAAAGTAGCACGATCTAATTCAAAAATTTCGCCCAATTGAGCGCGTCGAGCATATTTTTTCACAGTAGCAGGATCACTATAACTGACTCCATTCAGTTCGCCACCATAGAACTCCACAGTTACACCTACTTGTTCGACACTATACTTCGACTCTGCCCTTCGAAACGGAACATCGGCTCTAACAATACCGTCTCCGTCTACCAAAACAACCGGAAATGTTTCAAAAAAAGTGGGCATACGACGTACAAAAAGTTCACGCCCTTCCTTATCTCTAAAGATAGGGTGTCCTAACCACCCAACAGCTATTCCATCCCCGTTGTCCATTGAGCCCGCTCTGAATAATCCCCCCTTTGCCGGATTATTACCGATGTAATCATAAAAAGCCAATTTTTCAGGAATTTTAGACCAAGCCTCTGATAAACTTTGATTTTCGGCTATCCCAGCGCTAACTCTTCGATATATTTCTTGCTGGAAGTATCCCTGATCCCATTGATAACGAGTGGGACCAAATAATTCAATCGGGGTAGTTGCTGAACCATACCACATAGTTCCAGCAACAACAAAAGCGGCAAAAAAGACAGCAGCGATACTGCTGGAAAGGACGGTTTCAATATTTCCCATGCGTAATCCTTTGTATAGACGTTGGGGCGGACGGACACTAAGATGGAATAGGCCGGCTAATATGCCCAATGTCCCTGCTGCAATATGATGAGAGGCTATTCCTCCCGGAACAAAAGGATCAAAACCTTCCACACCCCACGCTGGATTTACAGATTGTACCCTTCCGGTTAGTCCATAAGGATCGGACACCCATATTCCAGGACCATACAACCCCGTTACATGAAATGCGCCAAACCCAAAACAAGCCAACCCTGAAAGAAATAAATGAATTCCAAAAATCTTAGGTAAATCTAAAGAAGGTTTTCCTGTACGTTCATCAGAAAATATTTCTAGATCCCAGTACACCCAATGCCAAATAGCTGCCAAAAAGCATAAGCCAGAAAACACAATATGTGCCCCGGCCACACCTTCGTAACTCCAAATACCCGGATTCGTTATAGTACCTCCTGTGATACTCCAACCGCCCCATGAATTGGTTATTCCTAAACGAGTCATGAAGGGTATAACAAACATACCCTGTCTCCACATTGGATCAAGAACGGGGTCAGAGGGATCAAAAACCGCTAGTTCGTATAGAGCCATCGAACCGGCCCAACCAGCAACTAGAGCTGTATGCATTATATGAACAGAAATCAAACGACCCGGATCATTCAATACGACGGTATGAACACGATACCAAGGCAAACCCATGGAAATACCCCTTTAATCAACGAATAATAGACACTATGTAACTTTATTGCATTGTAAAAAGTAAAAAAAACTATGCTCTGGACCCACTCTTTCGGTAGATTTTCTCGAGGAAAGAATTAATATTTGTTCTATTCTTTTAGTAATAATAATAATAGATAGTAATAATAGACGAATTCCATTTGTAGGAACAAAAATAAGCAGATCTATTCTATACCCGATAAGTACCAATACGCAATGGTAGAGGGGATTGATCCCACTTTCATTTTCTCTGAGTGAAGACATACCCATTTGTTCATATCATTCCAAAGACCCATTCGTTTCGTAAAAATTTTCCTTTCCTTTAGTCATAATCATTCGGTTTTCTTTTTTTATGTTATTGTTATGAACTTATTCAATTTATGGATAAACTATGATAAAGGCTAATCTTATTAAGACAATAAACCCGTTGTTACGCTTCCACATCAAAGTAAGATATAGTACTTAATTTTTTTCTTTCATTTTATGCCTATTGGTGTTCCAAAAGTACCTTTTCGAAGTCCTGGAGAGGAAGATGCATCGTGGGTTGACATATAGTGCGACTTGTCAGATATATTGGGTCACATGGAATTTCCCCATTCTCTCCCCCGATCGAGATATCCCCTCTTTCGCCCAAAAAAGATTGATTGAATTATCAAAAGTTTGGAGCGTGAAATACAATTTAATCCTATTTATTTTTTGTAGGGGTATCAGATTAATATTATCAATTAGAATAATTTATGGTTGGCTCGACTGGACCAAAAAAATGAAGTATCCAGGCTCCGTTTAGAAAAAACCCAATTGGTAATATATCTAAGATTACTACTTTTAGAATATTCTATTTATAAACAGGAGCGATCTCAAACTGTTTAATCAATCGAGTAATATAATGAATACATTTAATATAATGAATACATTGAATATTTAGCGGAAGACATGAAATAAATGAAATTGAAAAAAAAAAAATAAAAAAAGCCATAGCAAAAAGACGTGGTATTGGGACATTTGCCCTATATGTGCAAATAAAAATCGGGCCTATCTTTACTCGGAGTAGAGCATAAACCTAAAAAAATTGAAAAAGCCCATTCAGGAACAAGAAAATGGCATCGTTATTTGGATTCGATCTCGATGAAACAATACATCAATGAGAAGTTCATTCGATAAGTTTAGTAAATTATTTTAAATTATTTATATATATATTTTATTTATATATAGGTAAAGTAAACAGGCCAAAACAAATCCTTCTTGAAAAATGGAAGAAAAAAAGCCCTTTGTTAGAAGTTAGAAAGAGCCCCCTATGAAAATAAAAAAGAATGAGGGCTGCAATCTACACATTGATCCTTTTTTTTTGCGCGATTTTTGGTAAACCGTATGCATCGAAAGGTGCGCGTACGGTTCCTAAGGATACAATTATATCCTAATCAACCGACTTTATCGAGCAAGATTACTTTTTTTAGGCCAAGAGGTTGATAGCGATCTCTCGAATCAAATTATTGGTCTTATGGTATATCTCAGTCTAGAGGATGATAGCAAAGATCTGTATTTGTTTATAAACTCTCCCGGGGGGTGGGTAATACCCGGAGTAGCCATTTATGATACTATGCAATTTGTACAACCAGATGTACAGACAATATGCATGGGATTGGCCGCTTCAATAGGATCTTTTCTTCTGGTCGGAGGCGAAATTACCAAACGTCTAGCATTCCCTCATGCTCGGCGCCAATGAGTTTTGTATTTGAGAGAAAAAAGAAGACTATGCCTTCGCCATATGAAATATGACTATTAAGTAATAATAGCATGGCATTTTGAATTCGATATGAGAAACCTTTTTTTTTTATTTTTGTTTTTTTTTTCAAAAATCAATCATTAGATTATATATCGAACGAATAGTATGAGATAAAGGGCATTTCCGATTTTATCTGATTTATCGGAAGCCTATTGCAGCGTCACAAACTTTTTTGTTTTCACACCAGAGGGATAATAACAATATTTATCTTAGGAAAGAATACAAAAAAAAGAAACTTTGGGATTGCTTAATAACAGACTAAATAAATATATAAAGCAACGGAACCATCATAGTATGTTTTAACTACTCCAAAATAAAATGAAGGATGGTTATTGGATTATTTACGGATCGGGGTCTGATAGGCCCTATATTTGAATATTTGAATTTGATTTTATACTTCTTCAATGGAATGGAGGTTATAAAGTAAATTCCATTGTATAGCCGTATGCAATGCGCAAAAGATGCCTGTACGGTTGTTCAATTCTATCTTTTGGTTTTCATATCATTACTCGTTATTTAATTTATTCTCTTTGATTTCTCTTCGAGATAGAAGAACCATTTATTAGGTTATATAATCAGGGTAATGATCCATCAACCTGCTAGTTCTTTTTATGAGGCACCCGCAGGAGAATTTATCCTGGAAGCGGAAGAAATGATGAAGCTGCGCGAAACCATTACAAAGGTTTATGTACAAAGAACAGGCACACCTCTATGGGTTGTATCCGAAGACATGGAAAGAGATGTTTTTATGTCAGCAACAGAAGCCCAAGCTCATGGAATTGTTGATCATGTAGGGGTAGAATAAAAAATAACAGGGATTTCGCGCAAATACAAATACGCCATTTGAAATTTTATCTTCTTACTGGGTTTGATAGAGTATTCTATTAATTAATTTATTACTATAGAAAAGTAATTCCTAATCGGCCGGTTAGGATCGATCTAAACCAGCTCATTATGTATACGAGTCAACATGCCAACTATTAAACAACTTATTAGAAAGACGAGACAGCCAATCAGAAATGTTACGAAATCCCCCGCCCTTGGGGGATGCCCTCAGCGACGAGGAACATGTACTAGGGTGTATGTGTGACTCGTTCAGAGCATGGACTGGGGCAAAAGAAAAGAACCCATTTTTCCAGTATCAGTGATCGGTAACAGTAAATAAGATAAAATAAAACGGAAGAACTCCATTCACTATCTAAAAAGTATCTATCATACCCTTCTATTGTGTATCAAAATTTATGGTTTCTAGTGGTGTAAATCCAATCGTCTCCATTTTCAATTTAAGATGAGAAAGAATTTCCCATTGGTAGCAAATGTTTATCCATTAAGCGGGGGGAATCCCATTTAAAGGCAAGAAAGATTACGCCCTTACTCTTTCAACAACGGACTAAGAGGGTCAGCTACACAGTTAATCTTCATAATTAAATACCGTTACTGTATAAGTGGATCTCGTTGTGAAAGACGGATTACTGAATAATTCATGGGTAGAGCCAAAAAGTGTGAACTGTACAAGTTAACAATAGCATTGATTAAATGAAAGAAAAGAAGGGGCTCCGGTGTATAGAAGGGATCTCGCCGTTTAAGAAGTAACCATAGAAACGATGGAACCCACTATTTTTTTTTTTATTCATTTCTATTTTATATTTACTACTTTTTGTTTTTATTTAATATTAATATGCTTTTTTTAATATCTAGTATCAATATTATTTCTTATTTCGAGGTAAAATGCCTATAAAAAAAAAAGAAAAAATAGTGGGCGGGAAGGTTATAGTAGCAAAAGCCGTTGGAGTTTTTATTTTATACATTGGAAGGATCCGTTTTGTTATTAACAAACTAGTAAAGGGGAAGGGAATAACTGAAAGAAAAGAAATCAATTAGTTATTTATCAAAGTTTCATTTATTCAATGACCAGAATTAAACGAGGATGTATAGCTCGGAGACGTAGAACAAAAATTCGTTTATTTGCATCAAGCTTTCGAGGGGCTCATTCAAGACTTACTCGAACTATTACTCAACAGAAAATAAGAGCTTTGTTTTCGGCTTATCGGGATAGAGGTAGGCAAAAGAGATATTTTCGCCGTTTGTGGATCACTCGGATAAATGCAGCAATTCGAGGAAATATAGTATACTATAGTTATAATATTTTCATACAAAATCTGTACAAGAAGCAGTTGCTTCTTAATCGTAAAATACTTGCGCAAATAGCTATATTAAATATAAATTGTCTTTCTATGATTTCCACTGAGATTATAAAATAAGTAGATTGGAAGGACTCCATAGGAATGTTTTAAATTTTAATGGAGTGCGCTGTAAAATTAACTCCGGGAAGGTAGAATAGAAATTAGTATGATAAAATATAATCAAATAATATGATAAAGTCGTAAAAATGAACAAACAAGACGTTCAATCAAAAAAGATTTATTCTTTTTCCCCGATCCTTTTTTTCTTATGACACGACACTCACATCTTAATTCGCGAATTTTTCGAACAAAACATCAATCCGCCTTTGAGTTCGTATTGGAATTTTGATTCAAGTGAAGAGTAAGCCTATCCCCCTTTTTGATTCTAAGACCCGCAGTTCTAACAGCCGACTCACCTCTTTCAAATTGTTTCTCATTATTAAGAAAGGGTAACAAAGATAAAATACGAGCTTGCTTGATAGCAATAGTAATTAATCGTTGTTGTTTTAAGTTTAATCTATTCACCCGTCTAGATAATATCTTTCCTTGTTCACTAATAAATCGACTAATTAAACTCATGTTTCTATAATCAATTCGATCCCCCGACCCAATCGGGGGCAAACGCCTACGAAAAGATCGCTTGGATTTAAAATAGAGTCGCTTGGATTTATCCATGATTTGTTTATTCCTTATCCCGAAAATCCTAATTTTGTCGGGGATTTCTTTTTGGTTTGTTTATCTTTAAATATATGTTATATATAATATATGGTATATGACATTTTTCATCTTCCTTGGAAGGATGACATACAATACATATGTGTAATCGGTTCCATCTATTTCTTTATCTCCCCATGAATTGTATATTTGTAACAAAAGGGACAGAATTTTCTCAATTCCAATCGACTAGGCGTATTGTGTCGATTCTTTTGAGTAATATATCTGGAAATACCAACCCTCTTTGATTCCTTATTAGCATCATTTCGAACAGCACAATTGGTACATTCCAAAATAACTGTTACTCGAACATCTTTCCCCTTGGCCATGAACCCCCTTTGTATTTTTGATTCACTCAACTATTCTATTTTGCGATCCAAAGAGAAAAAAGGAACGAAAAAAAAAAAAAAATAGAAGTTGCTAACTCGAAATAAAATTATGAAAAATTTCGTTGCAATCAAGATAGTAATAATAAGTAATACAATGATTTCTAACTACATTTCTAATCCCAATATAGCGTTTCGTCTTTCATTTAAGTATTTTGTATGATATTGTTGACCTATCCATCAATTTCCATTTCCGTTCTCATTCTCTTTTTAATTATTTTAATTTAAATTAAAAATTTTATTTTAATTCGAGCCTCGGGCCTGAGGCCCGAGTTCCGAGTTTGACTGAATTTGAATCCACTTTTATTCTTTCTCTTTTCGAACTTATTCGAATTTTAAAAATTCTAAAATTAAAAGATGGCAAGGGGAGGGATTAGTCACAGAGATTTTATTAAATCCCTAATCTTCTTCACCACTTCCCATGTTACTAACTAGAATGAAAAAAAGGGGAATATAAGCGCATCCGGAAATAAACGATTGATCTCTATCAATAGACCTGCTAAAAACCCGAACCATATAGTACTTACTACCGGCGCCACGGAGAGATATGTTTTTAGATCTCGCATTTTATTTGAAATCCTCCTTCTTTATTGGAATTTGTAATACATATATGATCAGACATATATGGAGTTAATGATCGCTTGTATTTGTCCGCGGAATCCCTAATTCAAATTGAAATGTACAACGATTCAGTAGAATATTCCTTTTCTTAAAAAAAAAACGTGCCCTTTTCTGTACCAGCATTTCCCCAAAATATTCATTTTTTTTACAGCGGGTTTCATTATACGTAACGCATATAAGTAGTTTATTATAATTAATTAATAATTAATTATATGTTCTATGATATGAGATCAAAAAGAAGAAATGACAAGATAATTTTTGTATAGAAATGGAGTAAATAAAGATGTGGAAAACAATACGGGTATTCTCTACAATGACACTGTAACCCAATTGAAAGGGATGTAGCGCAGCTTGGTAGCGCGTTTGTTTTGGGTACAAAATGTCACGGGTTCAAATCCTGTCATCCCTACCTATTCTATTACTTATCTTATGAGCAGGAATCGTAACGAGGGATCAATTGAAATCGATTAAATTGGGCATCCATAACATGATCAATCTTTCATTTGACTCTATTCTACTATAGAATAGGATACGCATGCAAAAATATAATATATTAGGGTTACTTACAAAATATTTAGTGCGATAATAAAGCGCTCTTAGTTCAGTTCGGTAGAACGCGGGTCTCCAAAACCCGATGTCGTAGGTTCAAATCCTACAGAGCGTGATCCCATTCTTGTTATTCTTAGGTCGAAAATTACACTGAAATGAAATAATTGAACAGCAATTTCAATTTGACCCCTGCCCTATGTATTAAAATTAATAAAGCAAGTAGGGGTCAATCAAAAAAAGAGCTATTAATTAATTAAAGGTCCAACTGATCACCGCGTCTGTATTGTAAATATGCGGTTACAAATAATCCAGCCAAAGTAATAGGAATTAGACCTAAGACAATTCCAAATAGAAAAACTTCAATCATTTCAATTTGTTTGAAAGAGGAAAAGGAGAGGTAATATCTATTCTTAACTATTAATTCATATTGCCCATGAATCTCAATGACCAAAAATTGGAAATTGACACGATAAGAAACTTAAGAAACTATAGAATATATGAAATAACACAGAAAGATTTCGTTTTTTTATGAATCGTTTGTTCAATTAATTTCAAATAAGTCGTATCTTGTTCAACCCGATAAATAGAGCTGAGGTTATAGTTAAAACCGCTAGTAGAAAACCGAAATAACTAGTTATAGTAAGCATAAAGAGGCTAAAAATGAAATATGGTCTTTTTATACATATGTTTAGAAAGCACTTCCCTAAATTCAAATTTTTGAATGATACAAACAAGAATAAGCAAAAAGACCAATTCCACTTATTCTTTCAATTGAAAGTTTTTGATTCATCAATCCTTCTAAACAGCAATAAAAAAAAAAAAAAATGGGAGTGACATAGGTAAGAAATCAATTCATCATCTGTGATATCTGAGCATCCCCTAATTCCCAATCAACAGATTCATCTTAAAAACTAATATTCTTATACTAATATTATATATTATAATTAATAATCAAAATTAGAAATAATAAAAAACTCTGTTGTGTAACTTCATTCAAAAAATGAAATTGAATCGCTTTAAAATTGGAAAATCATTTCTATTTTGATTTTGATCTTTTTTTTATTATTGTATCGATTGTGTATTTTGGAACAAAGAATGACCTTATA